TATTGGACCAATACCGGGATTCGTTCAAAAAATCGCTAATTTTGATTCAAGATGAACATCCGAATCAAAATCTCGAAGAAATGCAGACCGCTGCGGATGACCTACTAGGCTATGTCACAGCCCTTCGGCATCTGACTCGTTTCAACTGTATAGCGGGGCATGTACGAAATGCAAACGACCCGGATACTTCTGAAATGGAAAAACTACTTTCGATGGGAGCTGCATATATTCAGCTCTTTACGAAAGCCTTTTTCATTGTCGCCATTTGGAGACAAAAATGGGCGGGCCTAAAGCTACAGTCTATACGGGAGGACGTTTTAGATCAATTCATTACGGGGCTGTTAACCAGCCCAACTCCCGGGCAGATACTACTTCCAAACGAATTAAAGTCGTCTGCCGCTCTTAGCGAATTTATCGATATCTTATTCAGATTCGATGAACGTCTCGATGCAGATGAGTAAAATAGCTTGTGCGTTATATAATTATCAATTAGATGCCAAACGATTTTATATATCAATCCTCGCATCTCCTACTACTGGTGGGGTAACAGCTAGTTTTGGTATGTTGGGGAGGGTCGTTATTGCCGAACCCGAGGCCACCATTGCATTTGCGGGTAAAAGAGTAATTGAACAAACGTTGAATATAGAAGTCCCTGAAGGTGTCCAACAGACCGAATTTTTATTCACGCAGGGAGCATTCGATCTAATCCTCCCACGTTTTTATTTAAAAAGAATTCTCCATTTGATATATCTGTTAAACAATTACACTCTTTCTTTTGTTTGATTGATGAATTGGATTCAACCAAGTCAACAAGTAATTGGTAAAATGCCTTTTTTAAAAGAAAAAATTGTGGTCGGGAAGGTTAGACCATATATTAATTGGAATATTAATATAAAAATTCCATAGAAAAAGAAAGAAGAAAAAGAAAGAAGAAAAACTTGGTCCCGGGCATCTACCATTATACCCACAATGATCGGCCATATTATTGCTATTCATAATGGAAAAGAATATTTACCTATTTATATAACAGATGGTATGGTAGGTCACAAATTGGGAGAATTTGCACCTACTTCGAATTTCCGAAAACATACGAAAGTCGATCTCGTCGTTAATACAAAATATAGATACTTATAATTCATTAGTAGGAGGCGACCCTTATGCTAAGAAAAAAAAAAGTTCGCGTTTTAAGTTTCAGTAGCTACACACTATTTACCACCGCCACCGCTGTGTTAAAGGCGCAATATACAAAGTCTAACTCCATTCCGGGCAATCGAACCATTATTTGTTTAAGAAATTGTTTGAACGAATCTGAGGGCAATCCTGAAGATTCAGAAAATGAAGAAAACGATTCCGAAAATGAAGAAAATTCGAATAATGATGAGAAATTCGAAAGATGGAATGAAATTTTAGATCGTTTCGAAAACGTTCTAAATAGGGAATATGAAATTGATCAAGTTTTCCAAGAGAAACTCACGAAACCCGATTCTACGCAAAATTCCTTCAAGAATTTTCCGTATTTTTCGAATTATTTGCGAATATTCATTTTCTACTGGATAGACCATGAGACTTCCAAGAAGTGGCTATTCATAGACTGTGAATTTTCTATTTGCGAAAGATATCTAGATTGCTTTCGCAAATACATAATTCTGATTCGAGATGAACATCCGAATCAGAATCTCGAGCAAACGCAGAGCGCTGCGCGTGACTTCAAGGACCATGTGACATTAAAAATGAAGATGAATCGTCACAACTGTACCGGGCTAAATGCACGAAATGCAAACGACCCGGATACTTCTGAAGTAGAAAAACTACTTTCGATGGGAACAGCATATATTCTGCTCTTTCTCAAAGCGTTTTTCATTGTCGCGATCTGGGAAAAGAAAGTAGGCATATATCAACTGTCTAGGTCTAGGTGGGACCGCAATTTACTAATAGATGAACTTTTAACCAGCCGAACTCCTGCACAAATAATACTTCCAGACGAATTGAAATCTACCGCTCTTATTCAATTTATCGAGATGTTATTCAGGTTCGATGAACATCTCGATTTTTAGAAGTAAATCCTACTTCCAAGGTCTTTGGAAGTAGGATTTTCGAAAGTATATAAGAGGGATCTACCCAAATATATGCAGTTTTTTTCTAAGGTATACTTTTCCCTTAGAATAAGGGAATTTAAATCCGATTGATTGTTGTTCGAATTAGATAAGAACAATAATCTAATTGGATTTTTCTATTCAAAAAAAAAATAATAAGAAACCTTTCTTTGTCTCTTTCATTTTTTTCTCTTCAATCAAAACAAACAAATAAGCTCTTAATTCTATAGGGTTGAATAAAAATTCGATTGACTTTTTGATATAATTGCTATGCTTAGTGTGTGACTCGTTGGTTTTTTTAGGTTTAGGATTCAAAAAAGATTCCCCATAGTATGAACTAATAACTATAGAACTAATAACCAACTCATCACTTCGCATTATCTGGATCCAAAAAACCAGTCAAGATA